AGGTAAATGATTTGTTGAGGTTAGCCTTAGTCTTGTCCTCAAAATGAGAGTTCTCCGATGTACGGCCGGGTTTTTAACTTTTGGTTTTGCAGGGCCGTGGTAGTAGTGATATTGAAAATACTTGAAATAATTTAAATAGTGGTATTTTGACCATGAAAGGAGGCAATAGTTGATTAGTCTGAGGAAAACCAGGGGGTCTCGACTCGAAGGTCCGGACTCTAAAACACCTGGTAAGTTTAGGGCAGGGCGATGGCCCTTTTAGGGGGCAATATTGACATTATACCACAGTATCATAATATTATAGCAGGTAGTTAGTCTTGAAAAACTTCCTGGGTTTTGGTTCAAAGCTTTATTTCTGCCGTATCTGGGAAGTCTGGGGCGGGCTGGTGGTGTTTTAGGGAAAAACATTAGCATATGGTAGTATTACAATGAGTGGAAAGTCTGGGGCGGGCTGGTGGTGTCTCGGGTAAAAAATATTGATATTATTACAATATTACAATATTTCTGGGGGGGGGGTAGTGGAACTACCGCTGTTTTGGGTTAAAGTTATATTTATGTGATACCTGCTAAGCCTGGGGCAAATCGTTGGTGTCCCCGGGAAAAATATTAACATTATTATAATATTTTATTATTTCAATAGATGGTAAGTCTTGGGGAAGACTACCGGTATTTTGGGTTAAAAGTAAACACCTTTACTAAGCTACCAATGGTTTGTCCTGTTTCCGGGGGGTTTTCAGGGTTCTTAACAACCTTAGGGGTTTAGGGGGGTAGGGGGGTTTTTCGCGCGAAAAAAAGGGGCGATCAAGGGGAAGATAGAATAAACAAGCACATCCTTATGCACATGAAAACAATTTATGTTATTCTTCTAATAAAGTCTTATTACATGAATACTATGTGCGAGAGTGCAAGAAAAGTGCTCACCCTTTGAACGTTTCGGTTGGCTGGATGCACTCTGTAATGCCAAGTGAAAGGAAAAAAAAAAAGAGAACCCCTTACCCGCTGGAGTGAACGCCCGGCTTGCTGGGTAACGAGTCGTATGTATTATCAACATTAACTTATGTAAGTGTCGATGAAAGTGTGGGGAATAATATCAGTTTATGGCCCTGAAGTAGGAACCAAATGCCAGGAATAATTCACCGAGTGAAACCCTCACAATTTTTGTCCCTCACCTTCAATAACCGTTATCATTAAGGAATCACCGGTTGGTAGGCTCTTACTACATACCGTTTTGACGTTGAAGAGATTTTGAGTCTTGGTATAACTCGACTGATGGGCGTTGTGTTCGGTCTTAAGTTTCGACTAGTCCCGAAGTTCCACAGGTGTGAAATTAAGGGTATGTAAGGTTCTAGTATTTTTTAACGAAATATGGTGTCGAATGAGTGCTATTTTACTAGATTAGGTTATTATACATGGATGTCCTAGTACACTATACAATATGGTTACTATAAATATATGGTGTTATTACATACATGCATATAAAAATCCTTTATTGGACATTCACTATGCCGCAAAGAATAGTTTAATGCTAGAATCCTAGCTTTGGGAGTTAGGGGTAGGAGTTGAAATCTCCTTTCTTTGAGCAGTAGGGAGGACTTTAACCTCCGACGGTCAGTTTACAAGACTGGGGCTCTGGACGCTGAGCTACTAGTGCAGTTTCATCCGAGGACTTTGTTTTCCATTCATCCTGCTGTTGGGATAAGGACTAGGAAGAGTGAGAAGTAGATAAGAGATGCTACTTGGCCGATAATAACGAAAGGGTGTTCTACGGGTATCCCTCCAATTCAAGTCAGAATTATTACGTCAGCTACTAAAGACCAGAACAGAAACTGTGTTACAGGGCGGAACATAAGGCTTCGTTGTTTGGAGGTGTGGAGAAAGGGGACAAGCATAAGGACTAGGATGGAGAATAAGAGGGCAAGTACACCTCCAAGCTTGTTTGGAATCGAACGGAGAATGGCGTAGGCAAATAGGAAATATCATTCGGGCTTGATGTGTGGGGGCGTAACAAGCGGGTTTGCAGGGGTAAAGTTGTCTGGGTCTCCTAAAAGGTTTGGGGAGAAGAGGGCAAGAGAGGCCAGGGCAGTAAGAAGGACTGCAAAGCCTAAGAGGTCTTTGTACGTGAAGTAAGGGTGAAATGGTACTTTATCGGAGTTTGAGTTTAAACCGGTGGGGTTGTTTGAACCAGTTTCGTGGAGGAAGAGAAGATGAATTACTGTGGCAGCTGCGATGATGAAGGGGAAGAGGAAGTGGAATGCAAAGAATCGGGTTAGGGTTGCATTATCTACAGAAAACCCACCTCAGATTCATTGGACGAGGGAGCCGCCTACATAGGGGACTGCAGACAGGAGGTTGGTAATGACGGTTGCACCTCAGAACGACATTTGTCCTCAAGGAAGTACGTACCCGACGAAAGCGGTCATTATTACAAGAAGTAAGAGGACAACACCGATAGTTCATGTTTCTTTATAGAGGTAGGAACCATAGTAGAGACCACGGCCAATGTGAAGGTAGATGCAAATGAAAAAGAATGATGCGCCATTGGCATGAATACTTCGGATAAGTCAGCCGTAGTTGACATCTCGGCAGATGTGTGCAACGGAGGTAAAGGCAGTAGCAATATCTGATGTGTAGTGTATGGCTAAGAATAAGCCGGTAGCGATCTGGGTTACTAAGCAGAGTCCTAAAAGAGACCCGAAGTTTCATCAGACAGAGATGTTTGAGGGGGCTGGGAGGTCTACTAAAGCATCGTTTGCGATTTTAAGAAGGGGGTGGGATTTACGGAGATTGGCCATTATGGTTCTTGTAGTTGAATAACAACGGTGGTTTTTCAAGCCATTAGTCCTGGTTAAAGTCCTGGCAGGAATTATGGCTTTTGTTATATATTTTATTTTATTTTTCTTCGTGCTGGGGCTAGTTGCAGTTGCTTCTAATCCGTCACCCTATTATGCCGCTTATGGTTTAGTTGTGGTAGCTGGGATGGGGTGTAGTGTCTTAATTGGGCATGGGGCGCCCTTTCTATCTATGATTCTCTTTTTAATTTATTTGGGCGGGATGCTAGTTGTATTTGCATTTGCAGTAGCGATAGCTTCTGAGCCGCATCCAGTCGGCTGGAATTCTTGGGCTGTGTTGGGTTACGGGCTTGTTTATATGGCAGCAGTAGTTGTAGTTGCTGGGGCGCTTTGAGGGGGATGGTATGAATCGTCTTGGGCTACAGTAGATGGTTTTGCAGAGACGGGGGTGTTCCGGGGTGATTTAGGCGGGGTGGCTATAATTTATGGTTCCGGGGGAGGGCTACTAGTTATTAGTGCGGGGGTGTTGCTTTTAACGCTGCTTGTAGTCCTTGAAATTAGCCGGCCCATGTGCCGAGGGACATTGCGACAATAAGGGCTAGTGTTAAAAGGAAGAGGGTTAAATAGGTCTTGATTATTCCCCGTTGAATATTACTTGTTGTAGAGACTAATGGTTGGTTGAAGGACACAATGGCTTTGGGGCCTGCCTTCTCTAGTCAGGTTTGATCCACTATCTGGTTAGCAATGTCTTGGCCGAGAACGAGCCCTAATTTAGGGGTCAGGCGGTGCACAATGGCAGGGAAAAAGCCTAGTATGTTAGAGAAGTTGTGTACGTTTAAGATAGGTGTTGTTTTAAATTGCTTGTTGGTTAATATAGCGAGCTCTATGGCAACAAGAAGGCCGACGATTGTAACTGCAAGGGCAGCTAGTTTTAGGAGGGGAGGTATAGATATCACAGGGGTTTTTAGGGGTGTGATATTTGAGGTAATTAGTAGTCCTGCAATGATACTCCCTCATGCCAGGCGTTTAAGTGGGTTAATCACTGCGGGGTTGTTTTCGTTGATAGGGGATAGAGGGTTAAATCGGGGGTGGCCCATAGGCACAAAGAAAATTACGCGGAAGCTGTAGATTGCTGTAAAAGATGTGGCCAGGAGGGTTAGGGTTAGGGCTCAGGCGTTTAAATGGGATGTGTTTAATGCTTCGATGATGGCATCTTTAGAGAAGAAACCAGCTAAGAAGGGGGTTCCTGTAAGTGCGAGGCTGCCAATTGTTAGGCAAGAGGATGTAAAAGGTGCAAGGTGGTGTATACCCCCCATTTTTCGGATGTCTTGCTCGTCGTTTAGGCTGTGGATAATAGACCCCGAGCAAAGAAATAGCATGGCTTTAAAGAAGGCGTGTGTACAGATGTGTAGAAATGCTAGTTGGGGTTGGTTTAACCCAATGGTTACCATCATTAGTCCGAGCTGACTAGATGTAGAAAATGCGACGATTTTTTTAATGTCATTTTGCGTGAGGGCACAGGTTGCAGTGAATAGGGTCGTAAGGGCTCCGAGACAGAGGCAGGTTGTTAGGGCAATCGGGTTATTCTCCAGAAGTGGGCTCATTCGCACCAGGAGGAAGATGCCGGCCACGACTATAGTGCTAGAATGAAGTAGGGCAGATACCGGTGTAGGACCTTCCATGGCTGAGGGCAGCCAAGGGTGGAGCCCAAATTGAGCTGATTTCCCGGTTGCTGCGATGATTAGTCCAATAAGGGGGTAGGTTAAGTCCATGTCTTTAGAGGTCGCAAAGATTTGTTGTATTTCTCAGGAGTTTAGGTTTGTTGCTATTCAAGCTATGGCGAAGATGAGTCCAATATCCCCGACTCGGTTATACAACACTGCTTGAAGTGCGGCAGTGTTAGCGTCTGCTCGTCCGTACCACCACCCGATGAGGAGGAACGACATGATCCCTACGCCCTCTCACCCGATAAAGAGTTGAAATATGTTGTTTGCAGTTACTAGAATAATTATAGCAATAAGAAACGTTAGAAGGTACTTGAAAAAGCGGTTCACGTGTGGGTCAGCGTGCATGTATCATGATGCGAACTCTAAGATGGACCAAGTGACGTAGAGGGCAATGGGTGTAAAAATAATTGAGTAAAAGTCGAATTTTAAGCTAATGTTGATGTTAAAGGTGTTAGTGTTTATTCAGGCCCAGTTAGTAACAATTGTCTCGGCACCCTCATTGAGGAACAGGGCAAGGGGTAAGAGGCTAACAAAGAAAGCTATTTTTACAGCTGTTTTGACATGAGATGTGGCTCATTGAGGCCCCTGAGGTGCAGGACGGAATGTGGTGGCCAGTGGGTAGGCTAGTAATGCAAAGATTGTAATCAAGCTTGATGAGATCATTAGGGAGGTGGGGTGCATAGCTGCTACTTGGATTTGCACCAAGAGTTTTTGGTTCCTAAGACCAACGGATGAGCTGTTATCCTTTAGGAGCTTTTCGAGTGAGCCTGGGGGTCCAACCAAGGTCGTGGGAATTAGCAGTTCCCATTGCTGCGAGCCTCTCTCGGTGGGAAAAGGGAGTTTAACCCTTATTTCTAGAATCACAATCTAGTGTTTTCGTTAAAACTATTCCTACAGGCAGTTCAGCCTCAGATCAGCTCGGGCTTAAGAACGAGAAGAACAAGAGGGATGAGGTGAAGTGCAATAAGAAGGTGTTCTCGGGTGTGTGAGGGTTCAAGTGCAATTACATGTGTTGGGAGAGGGCCTCGTTGAGTTATTAAGAATATATAGAGGCTGTAGCCAGCGGTAATAAGAGTCCCGGACCCTGTAAGTGCTAGTGTTCATCAGGACCAGTCAAAAAGGGAGGTGATAATCATCAGCTCGCCCATAAGGTTAGGTAGTGGGGGTAGGGCCAGGTTGGCTAAACTGGAGATAAATCATCAAGTGGCTATTAGGGGTAGGGCCACTTGGAGTCCTCGTGCTAATACTATTGTACGACTGTGTGTTCGTTCATAGTTTGTATTTGCTAGGCAGAATAGGGCTGAGGAGGTAAGGCCGTGGGCGATTATTAATGTGAGTGCTCCTGTGAGCCCTCAGGGCGATTGAATAAGAATCCCTCCGGCCACAAGGCCCATATGGCTAACGGAGGAGTAGGCGATTAACGACTTAAGGTCTGTTTGTCGTAGGCAAATTGAGCCAGTCATGATCACGCCTCAGAGTGCAAAGATAATAAAGGGGTAGCTTAACTCCTTGGTTAGAGGCTCTAGCATTGTCATTATACGGATTATACCGTAGCCTCCTAGCTTAAGCAAAACTGCTGCAAGGATTATTGAGCCTGCAATTGGGGCTTCAACATGTGCTTTGGGGAGTCAGAGGTGAACGCCATAAAGTGGCATTTTAACTAGGAAAGCTAGAAGACATCCGGCTCATCATAGTTTGTCTGCATAAGATGACAGAGCGAGCGGGTCGGTGTAGTGGAGCGTTAGTAACGAGAGAGTTCCGGATGTGTTTTGAAGTAGGAGCAAGGCAACAAGAAGAGGAAGTGAGCCAGCTAGAGTATAAAACAGGAAGTAGGTCCCTGCATTCAGACGTTCTGTTTGGTTCCCTCAGCGGGTGATAATAATTAGTGTCGGGATAAGGGTAGCTTCAAATATAACGTAAAACATCACCAGCTCTGTGGCGCTAAATGCTAGGATCAGGAAAAATTGGAGGGAGGCGAGAAGTGAGATGTACATGCGCTGTCGACCGAGGGGCTCCGAGGCTGTGTGTTTTTGGCTTGCCAAGATTATCAGGGGAAGTAGCCAACATGTCAGAACGAGGAGGGGGGTTGATAAAGAGTCGGTGGCTATAAATAGGTTGAGTGAGGATCAGCCGGTTTCCGAGAGGTTTTTTAACCACGAAAGGCTGATTAAGGAAATGCAAAAGCTATACAATAAGGTTATGGGCCAGAGCCAGTTAGGTTTAAGTAGTCAGGCTGTGGGGATTAGCATAAGTGTTGGAATAAGAATTTTTAGCATTGGAGGAGGTTTAGGCTTTGCAGTCGGTCAGTTCCGTGGGTTCGGGCAGTGGCTACTAGAAGGGCGAGCCCGGCGCTTGCTTCACAGGCTGAAAATGCAAGCAGGAGTAATGGAGATGCTGAAAAGTTAGTTGAGTCTAGTTGCAGGGTTCATAGGGAGAGGCCAACAAAAAGGGATAGTATCATCCCTTCAAGGCACAATAGTGCGGAAAGGAGGTGGGACCGGTGGAATGCCAGGCCTGTTAAACCTAGAAAAAAGGCTGAGGAGAAGGCAAAGTGTGTGGGGGTCATTAAGCGGTTGCGGATTTAAACCACAAGTTTTTGAGCCGAAATCAAATGTTTTTCTTAGACTAACCACCTATTCAGCCCATTCTAGGCCTCCTTGCACTCACTCGTAGATGAGGCCAAGGGTTAGGAGCGATAAAACTGCTGCAGCTCAGGTAAATGTAAGTAGAGGGGACGCTAGTTGGTCACCTCAGGGGAGGGGGAGGAGAAGTGCAATTTCTAAGTCAAACAGAAGAAAGAGGATGGCGATGAGAAAAAATCGCATCGAGAAGGGCAGGCGGGCGGAGCCAATGGGGTCAAAGCCACACTCGTATGGTGACAGCTTCTCATAGTCCGGGGTAATTTGGGGAAGTCAAAAAGACACGATGGCAAGTACCGTTGATAGGAGGGCGGTAATTGAAATGATGGTTAGAAGAAGGCTCATTATCTTCCCTTGGATTTTAACCAAGACCAGGTGATTGGAAGTCACTTATACTAGATTTGATACTAGGAAGATTAAGATCCTCATCAGTAAATAGAGATATAGAGGAAGAGTCAGACGACGTCTACAAAGTGTCAGTATCATGCGGCTGCCTCAAAGCCAAAGTGGTGGTCGGATGTAAAATGGTGCAGAATTTGGCGCAATAAACATACGGCTAAGAAAGAGGAGCCCACTAAAACGTGAAGTCCGTGGAAGCCAGTAGCAACAAAGAATGTGGCACCGTAAACTCCGTCTGCAATGGTGAAGGGGGCTTCGTGATATTCAAGGCCCTGTAGGAACGTAAAGTACCCACCGAGTAAAATTGTGAGAGCAAGGGATTGAATAGCTTGTTTTCGTTCACCTTCTATAATGCTGTGATGTGCTCATGTAACGGTTACGCCAGAGGCAAGCAGGACTGCTGTGTTTAGAAGTGGGACTTCGAATGGGTCTAAAGGTGTGATGCCTGCGGGTGGTCAGAAACCTCCTAACTCAGGGGTAGGTGCGAGGCTCGAGTGGTAAAAAGCCCAGAAGAAGCCTAAGAAAAATAGAACTTCTGAGGTAATAAATAAGATTATACCGTATCGGAGGCCTTTTTGAACGGGAGGGGTGTGGTGTCCTTGGAATGTGCCTTCTCGAACGACGTCTCGTCATCACTGGAAGACTGTTAGAATAAGAAGGACTGTCCCAATAGTTATCAGGGTGGTAGAGTGGAAGTGGAATCAGATAGCAAGGCCAGATGTTATCAATAGGGCAGCGATAGCCCCCGTGAGGGGTCATGGGCTAGGGTCGACTATGTGGTACGGGTGCGCTTGAGGGGCCATTAGACGTTTTCTTGTAGGTAAAGACTTAGTAGTAAAACAAAGACATAGGCTTGAATTATAGCAACGGCAACCTCCAGGAGAGTAAGGAGGAAGAGAACTGTTGCTGTTAAGATAGCAACAACAGGCATGAGCGGAAGAAGGACGAAGGCAGCTGTTGCAATGAGTTGAATGAGCAGGTGGCCAGCTGTAAGATTTGCTGTAAGCCGGACACCAAGAGCGAGAGGTCGAATAAACAGGCTAATTGTTTCGATAATAATTAGTACTGGAATCAGAAGGGTGGGAGTTCCTTCTGGAAGGAGGTGGCCTAGGGCAACCGTTGGTTGGTTTCGCATACCAATAATGACAGTTGCCAATCAGAGTGGGACTGCGAGGCCGAGGTTAAGGGAGAGTTGGGTTGTAGGTGTAAATGTATATGGAAGGAGTCCGAGCATGTTGATAGAAATAAGATAAAGCATTAGCGAGGCAAACAAGACGGCTCATTTGTGCCCGGCTGGGTTTAGTGGGAGAAGAAGTTGAGATGTAAAGCCGCTAATGAATCACCCTTGAAGTGAGACTATACGATTATTTAGTCAGCGAGAGACAGGGGCTGGGAACAGCGTTCAGGGCAGGGTAATTGCTAGGGCAATTAGGGGAATGCCCAGAAATACGGGGGACATAAATTGGTCAAAGAAGCTTAGTATCATGGTCAGTTTCAGGGTTCTGTTTTAGGTTTTTGTGTGCTTTGGGAGGTTGGCTCATTGGGGTAGGTGTGAGCTAAAACTTTTGGGGGAATAACAGTTAAAAGGATTATTCAAGAGAAAACCAAAATTGCAAATCAGGGTGCGGGGTCCAGTTGAGGCATGTCGCTAAGGGTGGTTGTTAGGCACCAGTCTTTAGCTTAAAAGGCTAACGCTTGTACTTATTAGCTTCTTAGCGAGGCGTCTTCAATTATTAGCGAAGACCAGTTCTCAAAGTGGTCAAGTGGGACTGCTTCTACAACAACGGGCATAAAACTGTGGTTTGCCCCGCAAATCTCAGAGCATTGGCCGTAGAATACGCCGGGTCGGCTAACAATAAAGGTTGCTTGGTTTAGTCGGCCAGGCACAGCATCAACTTTTACGCCCAGGGAAGGGACTGCTCAGGAGTGTAAAACGTCTTCAGCTGAAATAAGGACTCGAATTGGGGATTCAACAGGAATTACCATTCGGTGGTCTGCTTCAAGTAGTCGGAATTGCCCAGGGGTCAGGTCTTGTGTTGGGATTATGTAAGAGTCAAAACCAAGGTCTTGGTAATCTGTATATTCGTAGCTTCAGTATCATTGGTGGCCCAATGCTTTGATGGTTAGGTGGGGGTCGTTAATTTCGTCTATAAGGTATAAAATCCGGAGAGATGGGAGGGCGATGAGAATTAGGATAATAGCTGGGAGAACTGTCCAGATTACTTCAATTTCTTGGGAGTCTAAGACAAGCTTGTCGGTTAGTTTGGCCGTGACCATTGCCACAATAATATAAAGCACTATTGCGCTGATGAGAATAACAATTATTAAGGCGTGATCATGGAAGTGAAGTAGTTCTTCTATTAGGGGGGAAGCTGCGTCCTGAAACCCCAGTTGTGACGGATGTGCCATTGTGTTCAAGATACGCGGGGGTTTAACCCACAATTCTGCCTTGACAAGGCAGTGTTATAACGTTTTACTAGTATCTTATTGGTGTGTTGTGAAGAAAGTGACAGAGCGGTTATGTGGTTGGCTTGAAACCAATTGATGGGGGTTCAACTCCTCCCTTTCTCGTTAGTTGTTCGGGTTTATACGAACTTGGACGAATGCGGGCTCCTCAAATGTGTGATAGGGTGGGGGGCAGCCGTAAAGTCATTCGATATTAGTTGAAGTTAGTTCTACGGCTCCGACTTCTCGTTTGGCTGTAAATGCTTCTCAAATAATAAACAAAAATAAAATCACAGCAACGAGGGACATTAGTGATCCAATTGATGAGACAGTATTTCAAAGGGTGTATGCATCGGGGTAGTCCGAGTACCGTCGAGGTATTCCGGCGAGACCAAGAAAATGCTGGGGGAAGAATGTGAGATTTACTCCTACAAACATTAGACCAAAGTGGATTTTTGTTCATGCGGAGTGGAGGGTATATCCTGTAAATAGGGGGAATCAGTGTACGAAGGCGGCAACGATTGCGAATACAGCCCCCATAGATAGTACATAGTGGAAGTGGGCTACTACATAGTATGTGTCATGAAGAACGATGTCGAGGGAGGAATTAGCTAAGACAATGCCAGTAAGGCCTCCTACTGTAAACAGGAAGATAAAGCCTAGGGCTCATAGAAGTGGGGTTTCTCATTTAATGCTTCCTCCATGGAGGGTTGCGAGCCAGCTAAAGACTTTTACGCCGGTTGGGATGGCAATAATCATTGTGGCAGAAGTAAAGTAGGCCCGTGTGTCTACGTCTATTCCGACTGTAAACATGTGATGAGCCCATACGATGAAGCCCAGGAGTCCAATAGCCATCATAGCTCAGACTATTCCTATATAACCAAAGGGTTCTTTCTTACCTGCATAGTATGCAACAATGTGAGAAATCATTCCGAAGCCTGGAAGAATTAAAATGTATACCTCTGGGTGCCCAAAGAATCAGAATAGGTGCTGATAGAGGATGGGGTCACCCCCTCCGGCAGGGTCAAAGAAAGTTGTGTTTAGGTTACGGTCTGTTAGTAGCATTGTGATGCCAGCGGCTAAGACCGGAAGGGAAAGGAGAAGAAGAACGGCCGTGATTAGTACGGCTCACACGAATAGTGGGATTTGGTACATAGTTACTGCTGTAGGTTTCATGTTGATGATTGTGGTGATAAAGTTGATCGCCCCCAGGATTGATGAGATCCCCGCAAGGTGAAGGGAGAAGATTGTTAGGTCTACGGATGCTCCGGCATGTGCTAGATTTCCAGCTAAAGGGGGATATACTGTTCACCCAGTTCCGGCCCCGGCTTCTACGCCTGAAGAGGCTAGGAGGAGGAGAAACGATGGGGGCAGGAGTCAGAAACTCATGTTGTTTATCCGAGGGAACGCCATATCAGGGGCCCCGATCATTAGTGGGATAAGTCAGTTTCCGAACCCTCCGATCATAATTGGTATTACTATAAAGAAGATTATTACAAAGGCGTGTGCGGTAACGATCACGTTATAAATTTGATCGTCTCCCAGGAGAGCCCCAGGTTGGCTGAGTTCTGCCCGAATGAGCAGACTTAGACCTGTCCCCACTATTCCGGCTCAGGCACCAAATACGAGATAGAGGGTGCCGATGTCTTTGTGATTGGTCGAGAAAAATCAACGTGTGATTGCCACAGGTAGGATGGCTGAGTTAAGCGGTGGATTGTAGACCCATAGACAGAGGTGCAAGCCCTCTTCTTATCAAGCCCTGGGGTGTTACATGTTAGATTGCAAATCTAAAGAAGCAGGCTAATCGTCTGCCGGGGCTTTCTCCCGCCTTTTACTGGTTAAACAAGGCGGGAGAAAGTAGATAGATGCTCGCCGGATTGGGCGCTTAGCTGTTAACTAAGATTTTGTAGGATCAAGGCCTTCCTATCTAGAAAGGCTTTAGCTTAATTAAAGTGTTTGCTTTGCATGCAGAAGATGTGGGGTAATATCCCGCAAGCCTTAACAGGGACTGAGAGATTTTCACTCACGCTGACGGCTTTGAAGGCCGTTGGTCTAAATGCTAGCCTAAGTCCCTAGGTGACGAGGAGTGCCACGGCAGCAGGTGCCAATGGCAGGAGAAGGGTGGTTGCCGCAGTGGAAACGGCGAGGGGAAGAGTAAATTGGGGGGTTGAGAATCGTCAGGGGGTTATACCAATGAGGTTATTGGGGAATATCGTGAGGGTTATAGCATACGAGAGACGTAGGTAAAAGTAGAGGCTCAAGAGGGCAGTTAGTGCAGCGAGAGTGGCTAGTGCTGGCAGGTCTTGCTTGGTAAGCTCTTGAAGAATAAACCATTTTGGTATAAAGCCGGTAAGCGGGGGAAGGCCCCCGAGGGAAAGTAGAACAAGAGGTGCTAGGGCTGTGAGGGCGGGAGTCTTTGCTCAAGAGATGGCGAGGGCATTAACAGTAGTGGCCTTGTTTACTTTGAAGATGAGGAAAGCTGAAAAGGTTATAGTAAAATATGTTAGGAGTGCAAGGAGGCTCAGGAGTGGGGAGAATTGAAGGATGAGTATTATTCAACCAAGGTGGGCGATTGAGGAGTAGGCAAGGACTTTGCGCAGTTGGGTTTGGTTGAGGCCACCTCAGCCCCCAACAAGGGCAGAGAGAAGGCCAATAATGATTAGGGGGGTAGGGTTGGTTGTTTGAATTTGTAATAAAAGAGCAAAAGGTGCGAGTTTCTGTCAGGTTGATAAAATAAGGCCAGTGGTGAGGCTTAGGCCCTGAAGAACTTCGGGGAGTCAAGAGTGTATAGGGGCTAGCCCAATTTTTAGCGCCAGGGCGATTACAACTATTGTTGTGGGGAGTGGATGCGTTATTTGTTGTACATCCCATTGGCCGGTGATTCAAGCGTTGGTGGTGCTTGCAAACAGCAGGGTAGCCGCTGCTGTGGCTTGTGCTAGGAAGTATTTAGTAGTGGCTTCAACTGCCCGGGGGTGGTGGTGTTGGGCTATTAGTGGAATAATGGCCAGTGTATTAATCTCAAGGCCTATTCACGCGAGAAGTCAGTGGGAGCTTGCAAATGTTAGTGTTGTACCTAGGCCCAAACCAAATAGAAGGGTGGTCAAGATGTAGGGGTTCATTAGCAAAGGCAGGGTTTTAACCTACATGGTTGGGGTATGGGCCCAAGAGCTTGTTTAGCTGACTTTACTAGGAAGTGGTGTAGAGGAAGCACGAAGAGTTTTGATCTCTTCAGGTTGGGTTCGATCCCCTTCTTTCTAAGGAGTTGGGGGGACTTTAACCCCCATGATACACTCTATCAAAGTGGCCCCTAAATTCAGGCACAGCTCCCGTGCCTACAGCTGAGGGGGAAGGCCAGCAAATGCAATAGGGAGCGCTAAGTGTCAGATAACCAGCGCCAGTGTTAGTGGAAGAAAATTTTTTCAAATGAGGTGTATAAGTTGGTCGTAACGGAACCGCGGGTATGAAGCTCGGACTCAGAGAAAAACAACTGAGAGAAGGGCGGCTTTAGTCATTAAGTTGATGCTTGTTAATTCTGGGATATTTGGAATGTGTGAGGCGCCCAAAAATAGTGTTGCGGATAGTGTGTTTATAAGTAGGATGTTTGAGTATTCGGCTAAAAAGAATAAAGCGAAGGGTCCCCCTGCGTACTCTACGTTGAAGCCTGAGACAAGTTCAGACTCCCCCTCTGTGAGGTCGAAGGGTGCACGGTTTGTTTCGGCAAGGGTGGAGATATATCACATGGCAGCCAGTGGCCAGGCGGGTACTACGAGTCAAATGGCTTCTTGGGCTGTGTTAAAGGTTTGGAGGGTAAAGCCTCCTGCAAAGATAATAATACTAAGTAAGATGAGTCCGAGGCTGACTTCGTAAGAAATCGTTTGTGCAACAGCACGTAGTGCTCCCATTAAAGCATACTTCGAATTAGATGCCCAGCCTGATCCGAGGATAGAATACACTGCAAGGCTTGACAGGGCCAGGATAAATAAAATCCCTAGGTTGAGGTCCACAACAGGGTATGGGAAAGGCATGGGGGCTCAAAGTGCAAGGGCTAGTGTCAGTGCAAGCATGGGTGATAAAAGGAATAAAACCGGGGAGGAGGTTGAAGGGCGAACGGGTTCTTTAATGAAGAGTTTTACGCCGTCAGCAATAGGTTGAAGGAGGCCGTAAGGCCCAACGATGTTAGGACCCTTTCGGAGTTGTATATAGCCTAGCACCTTTCGTTCGAGGAGAGTGAGGAATGCTACAGCTAACAAGACGGGGACAATAAAGGCTAGCGGGTTAATAATATGCGTAATGAGGGTTGAAATCATAGTTAAGGAGAGGACTTGAACCTCTGTGGAAAGGGCTTAGGTCTTTTGCATTAGCCGGGCTCTGCCACCCCAACTTACTGTTATCTCCAGCAAAGTGGATATGCCCTTTTGCCTAGTTTAGATTTTTTCATTAGGTGGGGGTGAGGCGTACTTTTAGCATGGGCCCCTTCTTTTCGGTCCTTTCGTACTAGAAAAGATCATGTCATAGATAGAAACTGACCTGGATTACTCCGGTCTGAACTCAGATCACGTAGGACTTTAATCGTTGAACAAACGAACCCTTAATAGCGGCTGCACCATTAGGATGTCCTGATCCAACATCGAGGTCGTAAACCCCCTTGTCGATATGGGCTCTAAAAGGGGATTGCGCTGTTATCCCTAGGGTAACTTGGTTCGTTGATCGGTATTACCGGATCAGTTTGGTCAGAATTTCTGCTGGTTAGAGCCGTTGCTCTGGCTTGCGGGAGAAGAAGTAACTTAGGGGTGTGCTCCCCTTCCACGTGGGGGTTTTGTATTCCCCATGGTCGCCCCAACCGAAGACATCAAGGCAGGTTCCACTTAGTTCAGGCCCTTAGCGGGGGTTATTTGACATGGGCCACCTGTGTGTCTAAAGCTCCATAGGGTCTTCTCGTCTTATGGTTTCATCCCCGCTTCTGCACGGGGAGATCAATTTCATTGACCGGGGGAAGGAGACAGTTAAGCCCTCGTTATGCCATTCATACAGGTCTTCATTTAAAAGACAAGTGATTACGCTACCTTTGCACGGTCAAAATACCGCGGCCGTTGAACTAAGTCGTCACTGGGCAGGCGGGACCTCTTATACTGTGGTTATGCAAGAGGCGATGTTTTTGGTAAACAGGCGAGGCTTGGGGTATGTTTGCCGAGTTCCTTCTCCCCCTTTTGGTCTTTCCTTTTGGGCACACCAGTGTGGGGTTAACGGGTTTACATTGGATGTTTTTCTGGCCTAAATTTGTGGTGGTTTCCAATACCCTCTTTGATTGGGGCCGTTAAGATTCGGTGGGGGGTCCGTTCCGACTTACACATGTGCAAGGAGAAAGTGGTTGTACTCTCTTATTACTCATATTAGCATAGTCGTTCCTATGTGGTGCATAGGAGGGCCTGTTAAATGTGGGGGATTAAGATAAGGTTATCGGTATAACGGGAGGGCTTCATGTCTGAGCTTTAACGCTTTCTGTTAAGGTGGCTGCTTTTAGGCCCACTAAAACATCTGTCCTTATTTGAATATGATCTTTATCCTGCTGGGAAAGTTGTGTCTTGTTTCAAAGGGGCTGTACCCCCTTTGACTAACACCCCTGGCTTCTCATTGCATCTGAAGGGTTAAATAAAGTGCATGAGTGGAGAATCCAGGGGGCTGAACTTCTATTCAGTTCACAGGCAACCAGCTATAACTGAGTTCGGTAGGTTTGTCACCTCTACTCAAAGCTCTTCCCACTCTTTTGCCACAGAGACGGGTTCGCCCTATAAATAGGCTGTCTTGGAGTAGCTCACTCAGTTTCGGGGTTACAAACTTTAGGGTCTCTTTGCTTGAAAGTGCTAGCTAAATCATGATGCAAAAGGTACGAGGTATAAGCTCTGCTTCTTTAAGCTTTACTGGGCTTTTTCATCTCTCTTTCAGCTTTCCCTTGCGGTACTTTTTCTATTGCTCCAAAATTTCCTTTTTTATCGCCTGGACTTAGGGGGGAGAATGGTTTAGCTACGTGGGTGTTTCGTGCTTTAGGGGTTATGAATGGGGGTTTGTTGTGTTAAGGGGTGGGGCTAGCTGATAGGCGTCAGGGTGATCCGAGTTGCACGGACGTCTTCTCGGTGTAAGTGAGATGCTGTATCTATCTTAGCTACACTCTGATTTTTCCAAGTACACCTTCCGGTACACTTACCATGTTACGACTTTCCTCCCCTTCGCGGTCTGTTGGCTTTTAATTAGGTTTATTCAGGATGCTTGGGGAGGGTGACGGGCGGTGTGTGCGCGCTTTAGGGCCAGTTTCAGCGGGACGCTCTATTTCCTGCTTACTGCTAAATCCTCCTTCAGCTGCATGTTTCAATGCAACATTCGTGTTTGCTATGTTTAGCAAATGTAGCCCATTTCTTCCCCTCTCATTCACTACACCTCGACCTGACGTTTTGGGCTGTGCCAATTTTGCTTACTGTAAATCCTTCACAGGGTAAGCTGACGACGGTGGTATATAGGCGGATAAAACAAGGGAGGGTGAGGTTTAACGGGGGTTATCGGTTCTAGAACAGGCTCCTCTAGGTGGATGTTAAGCACCGCCAAGTCCTTTGGGTTTTAAACTGACGTTCATAATTCCCGGGCGGATATGGAGTGTATGGTGCAATCGATGTTTAGGGCTAAGCATAGTGGGGTATCTAATCCCAGTTTGTTCCTTAGCTTTCGTGGGTTCAGGATAAGTAGAGCTACTTTCGTAATTGGGTTTCATACTTTCGGGTGCGTATAACAGCTTTGAAAGCGTTCGGCTCTAGTTTAGTAAATCCCCTAACCACTCTTTACGCCGTTGTTTGTCAACTTGGGCCTCTCGTATAACCGCGGTGGCTGGCACGAGTTTTACCGGCCCTCTTAACCTTAACTAAGTCAAGTTTTCACTTATGGCTTAATATTTATCACTGCTGAGGTCCCTTGAGGGTGTGGCTAAGCAAGGCGTCGTGGGCTAGCTGGGCTTGTGCCTGATACCGGCTCCTAGTTCCCAAGCAGGGAGTTGTGGGCATTCTCACAGGGGGGCGGATACTTGCATGTGTAAGTTTAGTTAGAGTCGACACTAAAGTCAGGACCAAGCCTTTGTGCTCCCGGGGCTTTCTAGGGCCCATCTTAACATCTTCAGTGTTATGCTTTAATTAAGCTACGTTAGC